GAAGAATTAGCTAAAACTACTCCAGTTAATCCTCCTACAGTAAATAAAAATACAAATCCAAATGCTCAAAGTATAGCTGGACTATATGTTAGTTGTGTTCCATGTAATGTAGCTAATCAACTAAAAATTTTAATTCCTGTAGGCACAGCAATAATTATAGTAGCTGATGTAAAATAAGCTCGTGTATCTACGTCTATTCCAACAGTAAATATATGATGAGCTCATACAATAAATCCTAATAATCCAATAGCTAATATAGCATAAATTATCCCTAAATTTCCAAATGTTTCCTTCTTTCCTCTTTCTTGAGTAATAATATGAGAAATTATTCCAAATCCAGGTAGAATTAAAATGTAAACTTCTGGATGTCCAAAAAATCAAAATAAATGTTGGTATAGAATTGGATCTCCTCCCCCAGCTGGGTCAAAGAATGATGTATTTAAATTTCGATCAGTTAATAATATAGTAATAGCCCCAGCTAATACAGGTAATGATAATAATAATAATACAGCTGTAATTACTACTGATCAAACAAATAAAGGCATTCGATCTAATGTAATTCCTGGGGATCGTATATTAATAACTGTAGTAATAAAGTTTACAGCTCCTAAAATTGAAGAAATCCCAGCTAAATGAAGGGAGAAAATAGCTAAATCAACTGAAGCTCCAGCATGAGCAATTCCAGATGAAAGAGGTGGATAAACAGTTCATCCTGTCCCGGCCCCATTTTCTACCATACTTCTAGAAATTAAAAGAGTTAAAGAGGGAGGTAATATTCAAAAACTTATATTATTTATTCGAGGGAATGCTATATCTGGAGCTCCTAATATTAGTGGTACTAATCAATTTCCAAACCCTCCAATTATAATAGGTATAACTATAAAGAAAATTATAATAAATGCATGAGCAGTTACAATAACATTATAAATTTGATCATCTCCAATAAAAGCTCCTGGATGACCTAATTCAGCTCGAATTAGAATTCTTAATGAAGTTCCTACTATTCCAGCTCAGGCTCCAAAAATAAAATATAAAGTTCCAATATCCTTATGATTTGTTGAAAATAATCATTGTCGCGATTAAATGGCTGAAGTTTAGGCAATAAATTGTAAATTTATTTATGGGAATTATCTCTTTAATCAGGCTTTATAGTCAATAATGATATTAGACTGCAATTCTAAAGGAATAAATAATTTATTAAAGCTTAAGAATTAAAAGATTAATACAAATATTTTCAGCTTTGAAGGCTATTAGTTTATTTAACTTAAATTCTTATAAAATTATATAAAATATTAAAATTATTAATAATCCTCCAATTGAAATAAAATTTAAAATTAAACTTATTGATGATATTTTTATATTATAAGTATTTTTTAACATTCAAGTATTTTTTTGATAATTTAATATAAAAATACTATATGATAATCGTAAATAAAAGTATAAAGTAATTAATGTTAAACAAACAGAAATAGTTAAAATAAATAATTGATTTATACTAGTTAAATTTTGAATTACTAATCATTTAGGTAAAAATCCTAAAAATGGAGGGAGACCCCCTAATGATAGTAGATTTAAAAAAATTAAAAATTTAATAATTGGATTTATTATTGAAATATTAAAAATTTGATTAAAATAGAATAATTTAAAATTATTAAATATTATAATAATTGAAATTGATAATAATGAATATAATAAAAAATATGTTATTCATAAAAGTTCATTATTTATTATTGCTAATAATATTCATCCTAAATGATTAATTGAAGAGAAAGCTATTAATTTACGGATTGATGTTTGGTTTAATCCTCCTAACGAACCAATTAATATTGATAAAATAATTGATATTATAAAAAAATTATAACAAAAATTATAAGAAATTAATATTAAAGGCGCAATTTTTTGTCAAGTTATTAAAATTAACCCATTAATTCATGATAAACCTTCTATAACTTCAGGAAATCAAAAATGGAAAGGAGCCGCTCCTCTTTTTAATATTAATGTTGATAAAATTAAAATTTCATTTAATCTATAAAATTGAGAAAGATTATTATTAAAAAAAAATATTAGGATAATAATAGCAAATAATAAAATTGAAGAGGCAAATGCTTGAGTTAAAAAATATTTTAAAGAACTTTCTGAGGTTAATAAATTTTTTTTATTATCATTTATTAGGGGGATAAATGATAATAAATTAATTTCTAATCCTATTCAAGCTCCTAATCAAGAATTTGAAGAAATTGTAATTAATGTTCCAAATATTAAAGTAATAATAAAAATATTGTTTGAAATCTTTTTAATTAAAAAGAAAAGGATTATAACCTTTATAAGTGGGGTATGAACCCAATAGCTTAATTAGCTTATCTTTTTATATTTTAGTGTACGATGCACAATAGATTTTGATTCTTTTGGAAACAGTTTAATTCTGTTAAATATAATGAATGAAATTATAAATTTCATGATTTACCCTATCAAGGTAATCCTTTTTATCAGGCAATTCATT